AAATGCCATTGAATCAATAGTAAGTAAGAAAGCTGGTTGTGGCACTTTCGGAATAGAATGCCCTCTTTCAAGGGAAAGGGATTCAGCAACTAGAGCAACAGTTTGATCCCCTTGGATTGAAGAACAAATGTCAGGGAGAGTCCCCTCAAGTCAATCTCTGATTAAGGGAAACCTTGAGAAGTACTTTCCCAATAGCTATCCTCATAGGAATGCCTGTTTGTATGGTGAAAATGGTCGAGATATCCGCAGCATTCTAAGTGAATGGAAAGTCTCTTGGGTGGTTCGAATCCACGTCGTGGTAAAGCCAGGCTTTTATCTATTCGTAGATGTCGGGGAATTGGGTACTTCCCTTGACGAGGGAAACTAACGGGTACCAATTCACCAATCTCTAGCTTTCCTGAGCAGAAGCTCTTCCGGCCTGATGCGTCGGTACATAATTGACCTGGGTTTCCGTTCGACTTACTTGGCGTTGAAGGAAGCTCATTTGGAGGTGTGAGGACATTTTTTTATGAACAATTTGCCTAAATGACCAGTTCAGTTAAAGAAGGACTTTAGTTACAACCAATTTTTTTTCTTAGCCCCACTCTCGAGTAATTGGCCCCAGTCTGCTTTAGCCCTCTGACTAGACTTTTTTATATTATGGGTTTGGAACATATTAGACAGGGGTTCTCGAGCTCGAGGATGCTGCTTCATCGCGCGGACTCGAGAACAATCGGCTAGAATTGCGAAATCATCCTAAACGAGCGCTAGTTCGGTCCACCCTTACCTGCCTCTTTAGGTTCCCTGGTTGCGAATCTAATCATAGAATGAAGGTCCGTTTGAAGAAGGGTTCGTGCTCTACCCTTCTGGAATTCCCTAAAACGTCGTTTCGGGCTCCCACTGGCGCTATTTAGCCCTTGAACCGCGACCCGCCCAAGTCCCCGAGGAGACTATTCGCGGCATTTTCTTTTCTGAGAACATAAAAGGTAGGAATTGATGGATTCCATAGTTTTATATTCTAGTTTCCGGTTATGTCTCCGAGCTGGATTCTTTTTATTTAAACCTAGACGGAACGCACCTCGCCTCGATGTTCGGTGTTCTCTGGACAAAAAGGATGTCGACCAGATAAGATATGGGCGTGCAGATGGGCCCGAGTCCAGATAGAAATGGTTGTGAGGGTTAGTTGAGGAATCTAAGTGATTAGTCATCCTACCCTTATTCCTATCTGTATCGTTTCCCTATGAGGAGCCGAAATCGAAAAGGATTCACTTTCGATGTCAACTTACTTCGAATATAGCACAGTGGTAAGCCTTCTATTTTACAGAGGTTTGTGCACGTTCGAATATGGTGGAGTTAGTTAGTTAAGGGTTCGTCGAGCGTATAAGCTATCGTTAGTCGTTGAATATCGAAGTTTCCGCTCATGTATGGGCTCCTTCAACTACCACCACGAATGCAACAATAGACCTTCAATGCGCGAGCTATGGGCAAGCTCGCAGGCCCGGTGCCGGTGTAAGTCGCGGAACTCATTCATATAACACCTTTCAACCCATGACTTGCTACTAAAAAGCACCCTGGACGTACTAAGATAGACCTACATACCAGTAGCCAGAAAGGCAGGTCGACTCAGGCTGTACTCATAAACGCGTTAGGAAGAATTCAAGGCTTCGCTGCTAATAGGAATAGCTTCACAAGCTTTTGTATTCTTTGCATAAGTAAGCATGCGTGCATGCTCATGCTAGAAATGCAATACCGGTCTCAGCCTTTCCACAAAAGAAAGAAATGACTCGCGCTACATGCACCTTCCGACCAAACAAGGCGCTGCTTCTTCTAACTAACTAATAGTGTTGAGATATCTTAAGTAACTTAGTGCAAAATAAAAAAAAAAAAATGAAAAACTTATCTGAAATTAGATACGAGGCCAGACAAAGAAAGACCAATCTCGCTGTCAAAGTCAGACCGAGCAGTCTAAGATTGAATAACCTGCAAACCTCATAAACTAGAACTAGTAAGTTTTCTTGTCTCTTCATTATGAGAGAGATTCTTTTTCTTTTATCAGCTCGGAAGTCTATGCTATCTAGATATTCTCTTAGCCAATTCATATCATTTCCGGGAGAAGCATTCCACCGATTGAAGTGAAAAGGTATCACACAGGGGGGATTCGGGTAGATATAGATTTAACTATATAGGATAGCGATTTCACACGAAAGGCGGCCAAAGATGTAATAGGAAAAAATTCCTTTGGGAAAGATCAGCGTTACGATCTGGATTCTAATTTTTAAAAATCTTGACAATCAAATTAAACTTCTTCAAGAAGAAGAATCCTTGTGAACATCGCCTTGGGCAGAGCCCTTCTAGCATCGCTTATTCCGGAAAGCCTTCAAAGATCGGAGTGCTTCACTGGAAAATACTTTTTCTACTGCAGAGGAGATCCCGCATCTGAATCTGAGAAGGAGAGTCTCACCCCTCGGGGTGGCTTACTCATTTCTCTTTTCATTCCTTCTCTCCTTATCTCTTTAGCCCAGTTCCAGGGAAATTCTTTATGAATAAATAAAATATCCAGTAGCAAAGCAATGAGAATACCTTGAGAAGAATTCATCCCTCCACTGTCTACTGGAAGGCGGTCGTGCCAGATTGAAGGTGCAGATGAAGAAGACGGTGCTCTTAGCTCGAAAGGTGGAAGTCACAAAAGAATCATAGCTCTATGGATTGTCTCTCGTCCCAGCCTCACCTTGCGAAATCTTATTTGTTATAATGCTTTCCTTATTCCTATACTTTCTCTACCCTTATAGATGCAGACGTTAAGACTCATGCCATGTTTGCTCCTTATTCCTTTCCTTAAGCAAAGAAGTCAAAGTCTTATTAATGCTAGAAGATAAAGGGCGCTGGCCCTCCTACCTGACTTCTGCCCAGAAAAGAAATGGCTTGTTCTCGTAGGGATAAAAACCACTAGAAGAAAGACTTAAAGGAAGGGAAGCTGCAGACTAAAGGTTTCACTTTTCATATTCTCGAAAGACATCCATATTCTCATCTGGGTTCCTTGCCTTTTCTATCTATCCTCAGCTCTGCCCTAGCTGCAATCTTAGCTTACTCACAGGAACTACCAGATAGCTGCTCCATCTAAACCATTATGACTCTTCTCTAACCCTACAGTTAACAAGGGGCTACATGCCTCATATCCAACTCCCAACTAGGAGAGGAAGTCCCGGGAACAAGAGCTACCATCTACTTTATTCTGTTATGTCCTTCTCATGATCGTAGACCACCATCCTAGCTAGAGGGATCAGAAATTGAAGTTCCGAGGAAAGAGAGGTTGAGTTTGAATAATTCTTAGATAGAAGTCGTTGTGATATAGCGTATATAGATATAGATGGATGACTGGACTTGGCTGCGCCCTAAGCCAAGCTGCACTACGTAGCCCCTCTAAAACCATTACACCTATCCCGTCCAAAACAACATATACCTCAACAGCAGAAGAAGGAATAGGAATGGACCGAATGATGGATAGCGACTGGTTCGGATGCAAGAGAGCCGTGAAAAAACTTTGCCTAATAAACAAAAACAAATAGGATTGATTATGTATAACAATTTCATCACTACATCGAAGGCTTTTTTGTAAATATATTGATAAGATAGCTTGGTACCCAAACAGTATCAATGATTGTGATCCTCATTGTGTACATAATTCGTGTTAGGATCTACCAAATAAATTTTTTGGGTATAGGGCATATAACAAAAGAGTTTCCATTTCTATCGGTCATAAAATAAAAAAAGAAAAAGCAGTATTTCGCGGATTTTTGCCATCACTGGAAAACAAATTGAGCTGTAGGCATCAAGGTAAGGGACCGAGATTATATACTGCTGCAGAAGCGGAATCGAAGTGATTAGAACGGAGCTTTCCAGCGAGGAATGAAGAAGCAAGGGACATCTATACTTTCTTTATATTAACTTTATGTATTCTCTCTTTTAATTGATTGGATAGGTTCTTTCTTTTGTTTACCGTAGTATTAGCTGTACTTCTTTCCTCATGTTTCATTCCCTACTTAGTCTATTAGGGTCATAGTCAATAGTAGTCTTTCGGTTGCTGTACTATTCCAATTTGCCTATTTTCTCTAGTGATTCAAGTTATAGTACTTCCTCAGAGGGATTGAACTAGCCTTTTGACTAAATAGATATGTGCATAGAGAGGTAATCCTTCACTACAGGCAAAAAGGAGAGCGACTTTCCAGCAGAAAGAAGTAAAATAAGAAGCTTTCGGCTGTAGTGAGTAAAATAGGATTTCAATTCCGTAAGCCTGTTAGTGCAACTCGTCTGGAAGATATTTTAAGGTAGAGGGAGTACTGAACCGGAGTTATTTCCTCTCTTCCGAACTTTCCAACAAGTGCTTATGAAAGCGGTTCGATCTCAATTAGTGCTCTATACAGAGTGTCATCATAGAATACCAGTGCCTCGAAACGCGAGGGGACAACTTGCGAAACTCCGGGTTGACACTATACTATGTAGTTTAGCTGGGCCTAAAGAGGTTACTTAGTATATCACTAATAGTTGTGGGGCATATTTACATACTACTTAATGCCTCATGACCATGCACGTCAGACGAATAGCTTTCTCACTATAGGACTTATATATCAAGCTACTTCCCGAAAGAAATGTATGAATAAAGAAAGAACGCATACTCTTACGACTGCTACCGATTGAGGGTCATCCTCGCGTTACAGAGTCCAAGCAACCACTTGAGATGCTGACCCTTATTATATTATATTAGTTTAGCCGGAGTAAAGAATACTCAGCTTCCGCTTCTACAACGGAATATATTATGATTCCATAGCGCAAGAAGATTCAGCTGAAAGAGAGAGATTGACCCTTGGGTAAGGGTCACACTCGGGGCTTCAATAGGTGATTAAGTAACCGACCCCCGTAGGGGTCGGGAGTTAAGAAATTATCTTCGTTATGCCTCTTATTCTTTCTTTATTGTTTTCTGGTAAACTAGTTAAAGTTAATTATGCAATCGTAAATTCATAATCACAAATAATTCAAATAGTCCGAGCTAAATTATATCAAGACTAGGTGTAGTCTACTGCTTCCTTCGCTAAGTAGGAGTTGGATGACTGTGAACACCCGGCGTTGTGTTCATCTTATTGATGATGTTACTGGTCTCACACCTCTCCATATGGAAGAAGATTATTTCGGATGTGGACACCTGAAGATATAAAATTGAATTACTTAGGTGATATTAGTAGCCCTCTATTAAATGAGAGTAGTAGCGGAATGATTTAGGAGTGAGTAGTCGCGATCAATTGAATGAGTTAGTAGTGACTCGTCGTTTGCAACCGTAGGAGTCCTTAGGGGTATTGGACAGTCTGCAGGATTGACCTACGCGTTACATCAAATTAATTCTTTTAGTTTGTCTTTTGACAGGCGTACACCTCCGGGTCCTGTGCTAGAAATGCCAAGGCTTATAACATCCCGCCCGAATCACACAAGACACCTATGTTAGGTATCTTTGTAGTGTACACGGTCTTCCGTGAAGCGGCTATCCCAATCTTTTTAGAGACAAGGGAGCTACCCGTTGATCCTCTACATATAACAGCTGATGTCCCGAGGAGGGCTTAAGTGTTGCAGTTTTAGTTGGAGCGGGGTTAAGACTGTCTGAATCCATCAGTCATTTAGGATTCTTAGGCTCCGGATTTATGATGAAATGATCTAGTCGTAAAGACTACCTGCTTACAGAAGTACTATATATATTTATAGTTATGAACGTACTGAATCTTTCTTCCAACAATAATTATCACAGGTACGGATAACCCTTTGATTGAGCCTCTTTTCTTGTACTATCAATAATTATTATAATAAAAGCGGTACGAGAAAAGATAAATATATAAGGATGATACTGATACACCGAGTTGAGTCGGTGCTGGGTCTTCAAGCTCTTTCTTTCATGGGAAGTCGTTCACCCCTGATGTAGATAAACTTCCTTACTTCTCGTTTGACTTCGACTCTCTCTTGCCCGCTTGTCGGGCTTAAAGCGGAACTGCGCTTCTCACTAACAGAATAGTAAGTCATCAAACGGAAAGAGTGGCGTTAAAGAGGACTGGGGAGCCTCTCGAAGTCTCCGATCTCACGGCCCTTCGCTTGTGAAGAAGCTTGGCTAGTTCTCCTTACTCGGACATTCAGTTCATCCGACCGCCGCCCATGCTTCAAGATTGAAGTTTGAACACCTATAAAAGAACGTTGTAACGAGATCGCATAGGTCCAACATAAACCCCCTCACAGGCAGCCAAAGATGGGCGAGGATCAACAACTTCGTTAGAATCCCCTTTCGATAGGAACTACTATCTCTAACACAGCCAGATCTGGAACTTCATTCTCCTTCTAAAAATAAAACTATGTAATTCTAGATATAGATGCATAACTCCAGCTTCGCTTTCTTTCTATCAACAGAATGGGAACCCTTATTTATCTTGATACGAATCTCCGATTAAGTTAGCTCTTCCGCGCTTGACTGCTTTCTTCGTCACACTTTATTTTGGGCGTCGTAGCGGAGAAAGGCTTGTGGCCTGCCGATTACCTGCTGCCTTAGACGTCTTTCTCTTCTCTTGTTTGTCTCTTAGGTATACCTTTAGCGAAGCGTTCAACAATACCATCGCCATCGGCTGACTCCAATGAAACCATTTCTACAGCAACTCAAAGGAGGAAACGAAGAAGAAAGATCTAATCCCAGGTAATGATTCTACTTCTACTATGGTGCTATTTGCCATTTGTTCTACAACTCACGGTACAAGTATTCCCTAAGTGAGTAAGGAGATGGAAGCGAAACTGCTCGAATGAAAGCTCTAGCGAGGAGGGAAGCGAAGCTGCTCGACGACAATGGATCGAAAGAGAGTAAACGAAGTTGGCGAATCAATAGCAATTAGGGTAAATGAAGTGACTCGACTAGTTAGTCTCGGGATTGAATCAACCAAGGGAGGAGATGAGCTAGCGAATCAGGAGCAGAAACCAAGTGAATTACTTTACTTGGATCTGTTTTTAGCTATATTTCAACCTTTTCTCCGATGGCTTTTGACGATTGGATTTCTCGAGTCTACTTTCCATGCTTTGACCATGTCATTTGGCAGAGAAGAAAAGAAGAGATGCGGCTTTTGACGGATGTTCTTAGGTTCAGCAACAGTTGAGGAGCCAACCTGCTCGACAATAATTCCATAAACACCTAGCGGAGACGGTGACAACCTAAATAGGAAGATTACAACTCCGAGACATTCCAATAGAAAAACAAATTCTAGTCATTTATGCGGCTATCAATGGATGATGGAAAAACCAGCTAGCTCGGATGCTAAGAAACATCGTAAGAGAAGTCGTCCTGACAAACGGTTATTTCAGACCTACGTGGAAAGCTTTCGACAGAAAAAGAAAGTGAGACTCGTGCTGCTAGAGGAATTGATCCGAAAGGTGTTACATCACTAAGGTGCTCTTAGCTCCTGATCACTGGCACTTAGTACGAACAACTACCTTAGCACTACGTTCTGACTTTCCGATTGGAGTTTTAACACAAGTAGATCGCTACCCAGGGCAGATGCCGGGAAGCAAGGTGGTTAAAAGAGTTCTTGCTCCAATCTCTTCGGCGGATCCAACTAAGGAATGAACTGGCTTATTTGTAGTTTTTGGGGAGGAATCCCTTTTTATTTATACTAAATGGTTTTTCCATAAATCATTGGTGTAGCACGTAGGTGGATGAACCCTTATAACATGAGATCCGAGGAAACGCAGTTAAATCGACGTTAAAAAGAATCTGAAAAGGTGCATTTTTTAGGAGGAGTATAATTAGGAGGACGATATACCCACTCATGATCTACTAAGAGGAAAGTGGAAGTTTACTTGCTTGCGTAAGGCGGTAGCTTGATTGGTTCGAATCCAATTCGTGAGCTTACTTTGATTGATCCGGGTCGTCATAGCATTAATGTGCTCTTTTCCTCGGATTCATTGGAACACCTTCTTTTTCAGAGCCTCAAGGTCGTGTTTAAATAGTTTCAAGGCAGCTCGACGACAGCGGGGCTCTCTTTGTAGAAAAGTGGTAGCTGTCCGTATGGACACTTTCCTGTCTTGAATACGTCTTGTGGTTCCACCGGGCCGCAGTCGATTACTATAGACCAATCAATAAGCGACTTCCTGGATCAACATAAGGGGAGATCTAAAGAAAGAATGAAGAGAGAGCAGGACTGAGCGCCTAGCGCGAAAGCCCTTGCGCCTTAGCACAGCCCTTCCCCTTCTGGCCAAGCGAAACTTATTTCCCCTTGAATGAACGACGAACAATAAGTGGCAGACCGGACAAAAGGAAAGTACAAGAATTGATATCATACGTATCTCCGGTGTCCCTCTTGGAGCCACGTCTAACAACATTGGATTCGCGCGAATATCCCAAGCAAGACGCGTAGGCCTTGCATCCTACAAATTGACTCCCTCCCAACCATCCCTTTCTTCTGAGTATCAATCCTTCCGTGCCGCTCTCGTCGTAAAGTAAAGCTCGCCTTGGGGTCACAAATGTCGGAGCACCTTGGCGCCCAATTGAGATACTTTTTCTCGCTTAGTGTATTAGAGAAAATAAAAAAAGAAATTCGGAATGAGCGCACTGCCGGACCATGAAAACGTTCTAATCTACCTTAGTATCTTCACCTTCGCTGCAAAAACAAGAAAAAATTAGCTCAAGTGAAGGGGCCCGCCTCACCACTCCCCTTCTCCTTTTCACGGAAGCCACCAAACCACAGGGGACTCGCCATGAAAAAGGCCTGCTCTTTCACTTGGTTACTTTGGCCCCTCTGCCAAACAGGATTCAATCCAGCCCGGGGCTACCCTGTTTACCGGATCCTTAGAGGTCTGCCCGTCCGGCGGCGGTACCTCCTTTTTTTAGGGCAGCACCCGAGTGCCATCTTTTTTTGTGCTCTGCCATAATATCTTCGATCCCTTATATAGTTTTTTGACAAAAAGGGGATTTAGTAGTAAAATGAAAGCAGCGGCCGGGTAAAGAAGAAAAAATAAGATGGCACCACCATAAATGATTAGTCTAGATAGAAAGGTGGTTTGCTTCCTTCCTAAAGTTTGGAAGAATTCATCTTCTTTTTTATCGAAAAAAAATAAATAAATATTGAGTACGGCTATCTGCGACGCGAAAGTCGTAAGCCAAGGACATATCCACGAATAAGTTTCATTGACAGGCATATAAGAAAGTAAAACGATTAAAAAAACTAATTTACTGATAATAATTCTGACTTTTCCTAGATAAAAAATCTTTTGGAGTGATTCTTTTTTTTTGAAACTAGCCCCATAGAAATAGCAAAAAATGAGCAAATTGACGGTTAAGTAAGGGATGGAATGATGTAAAAAGACGGACGTGTTTTGAGTTATGACTCCTCCAATTATAACATTTATGATTATATAAGAAAGAGATGTTATCACTTGTTCCCACCCCGTTTTGCTTAGGAAGCACAAATAGATAACCAAGGCCCCGGCCCCTAAAAAGAGAATCTGTAGGTGAAAGCCGGTCTCTCTAAAATCTCCTATGCATAATAGAAGGAAAAGTAAGGAAAAGAATAGTGATTTGTTAGGGGACTCTTCTTCTTTGTGTAAAAATAAAAAGCGGAGTAGATATATGAATATTAGCTGAAGAACCAAAGCGGACCCCCACAACAAGATCTCATGGCAAATACACAAATATGCGATAAGTATGACTAAAAAGATCCCATTTAAGGATAAAAAGTCTTTGTATTCGACGATAAGGAATTCCAGTACTAAGAAAAGGGAAAAAAGAATCACAAATATGTGTACCGAGAATTTATCCAATAGAATTAAAATCGATAAATAGCTAAGAAAAAAAGAGAAAACCGCTTGAAAGCGGCTAAGCTCATTTTGGCAGTTGAAGCAAAAAATGATAGCGGAACACTCACCCATGATGAGTAGGATTTTAACAAAGATTTCCTTGTCTATCGCTAGCATGTGATTACAAAAAAAAATTATAACATATAAAAAGACTAAACTAAAAATGTTGAGGAAGAATACCATATCAGGTTTATCTTTAAATAGCGTTAAAGCAGCTTTCATCTTTAGGAAAAGCCATGTTGTTTTATCTTTCGTTCTTTCTGACACACGCCACAGAATATCTATATAGATAGATAGATAAATGAACAACCAATAGATAGCACCAAATATGTTGAAAGAAAGAAGGTCAGTCAAATCCAAGGACCATGCAGCTCCCGCTGAAGCAATTGTAGCAGCTCCGGCACCTATTGATTTTGCTCCTTCTAACATATTATTTCTTTTTTTTTTAGGTCACGACACCAACCCAATCTCGATGAAAAAAGAGAATAAAAGACCGCCGAGAAAGCTTTTTTTTGACTCAACTCGGCCTCGAATCAAAAGTCTTTCTCCTTTCGCTACGATCTTTCTTCTCTTATGAAATTTCGAGATCAAAAGAGCGCTCCTAAAAGCAGCCTTTCTCTTATCCGCCAAAGGCTCTTATTCTTTTACATACGTAATTAGAGAAGTGAACCCCGTTCTGTTCTGAGCTAGAAACTCTTAGTTTTCGTATGATTAGATTGAGCGGTGAACCAAAACATAGTCCGACTTGCATGTGTTAAGCATATAGCCAATAGCTTCTTAGCCAGTAGTCTTTCTGAATGTGATAGCTGAGAACTGTGATTATTCGCTCGATCAACTCTTGCCATCACGCTCTGGCTTTAGCATCTGCCGAGCACATCTAACCGCAAATCGAAAACAGTGCCTGGATTTCAATTGGATACCCTTATTCTCTGTTCCAGGTACAAGTCAAGTTTATCCCTTTCTTAAGTTCTTAAAGTGGGTTAAATGCTCTTATTTTGCATTCGTCCCCTACTCCGATTGAGTTACCGTGGTTGTACCGTGTTGAAATACCGTTCATGTCCGTGGACCATTCACTGAAAGGATAGTCATTAATAGTCACTTCAAGTCTGTTTATATCACTATCTTATTCATCTATGATTGACATAGGGATTTATTGAATCATTGTCATTGGGCATTTAATGATAATATTCTCAAGTACAATTTCTCCTCCCTAAAACTTTCTGCCTTTGCTTCGCAACCTTGCTAACAAGAAATGATCTATTTCGACATGTACGGAAGTTCGTGAACCCGCAGCATCAAATCAAGTGGAAATGAGTCAACTAAATGACTATCTGAAAGGAGGGACTGAAAGGAGAGGGGTTTACGCTACTTACTACTAGTGACGCATTGTTGATTTCGTTAACGCTACAACCGAATGCTTTATAGAAGTAATGGCAGGTGAATTAGTAGAATTTGAAGAAGGTACGATAGGCATTGAATTGCCTACAAAAGGAAGTTGCTGTCGGTATGACAAGACCGCCGTGATATTCAACCCTTCTCGAATGTGATCCCAACTGCTCGTAGCCATAGATAGTCAAAGCTGAGGGGAAAGCTGCAGTCGTTCCTTACGGATGAGACAGCCCCACTCTCTTGATTGCTGTCTGGCTTTGCTTTGTTGGTTGCTTTCTTCTTTCAATTGACTGCTCTGGTTCAGAAACTTTCTCCACATTGAAAGTGAAACGAAACATGTAAAGTGACGAGATATAGTTTGTGATCTTGAGTCTTATTCTTTTTTCGTCGAGATTGCCTCGGTAAATGTAGAAGATCGAAATAGGAGATCTATAGTTTGAAACCATTCCACTAGTTATCGAAAAGGACATCTGCTCTTTTCTAGGGTGCTCCCTCATTGATACGAAAAATTCTCCCTCGTGGTGAAGATGCCAGCCATTTGACCAGTTGGCCAAGTCAAAAAATCCTACCCATACCACCTAATCCCGAGAAAGGGAAAGGCTTAGGCGTATTCCTTAGGCCTTAGACTCTTGTCACTGAGAATGGAATGTTGGAGAGGCCCATATACTTTGTTGAGGTCACTGGTGCTACTGTGATGCCATCGCCTAAGTCCTGCTTTCCTAGGGCATTCTCTTTAGCCCTCTAGTAAAGCCTTAAATAGATTAGGGTACTCCGCCTCCAATAGTGGCTTCTTTCAAAATTCTCTGGGCGAAAAGAATGTTCTCTTCTTCCACACTCCTCCAGCTGGTAGGCATCTGAAGCTTTCCACTTCATCTCACTCTCCGTTGTTTGCTATTCAAGAAGAGTTCACTTTCCGAGGGCTTCTCTCTTTGTTTCCTAAGTCGACCCAGAGCGATAGATAGGCAGAGGATCGTGGTTGTATGCTTTCGAAGGCCCTTTCTATTTTCTTTTTCGCTGTGAAGAGAGCCTTAGGAGTAAGTTGAGTTTGGTCTCCCGCTGCGATTGGCCGATAGTGATGAGAAGACTGCTAAGTCAAGAGCAGGCTTCAAGGTCCCGAAGTTGCTAAAGTCACGAGGTTGTGATGCAGGTTTTGACTCTGTTGATAAGGTACTTAGGGGAATTCGATAGAATGAGGGAGAGGAATTCAAGGATAGCCACCCGGGAAGGAAGGCTGTGAGGCGCATTCTAGTGTGAATAAAGATGGAGCTGCTGCGGCTGGCTCTTATTGAGGTCACTCTATGTAGATGTGCCCAATCAATTCTTCTTATATATTTGATTGATAGCTTTTTAGTGAAAGGTAGCCAAGGAGTTAAATATAGGGCTTTGAGGTTCAGGATCGTAAAGTGGGCTGGTGCCTTAGTGAAAGTTAGTGTATTTAAGTAAGTTTTAGTGCCCGGTAGTTCGGAAAGGTGGAGAGGATAAAGATAGTTCAAGGTAGGGCGGATCAAAAGTCTTTAAGAAAGAACATAATTTGCACATTTAGTGGAAGTAGCTCCTTCATTAGGATGATGGAGTTGCGGCATGCTATTATGGTTTTGTAATCTAAGGCCTAAAAGAAGTCTGCGATCGAGACCTGAGAGGATGCTAGTCAAAAAGTCCTGCCTCAAGTAATAAGGAGCTCGACTATAATAGGGGTCGCCGATCTCGGTGACTCTCTTTGTGTTAAATCTTGCTTGTTCTATGCGCATTTTATAGAAGAAGGAAGTCATCCTCAATGCCCTTCATCTGATCATCTTCTTCTTCCCACATTGATGACACGAAAGAGAACCCTCACCTAATGAAATGACCTCACGCCCGGAGCGCGATTCTTCTTTTTTATTTAAATGAGAACAGCACGGAACTAGACTAAGGAAGTCATCTGCGGTGCCCCTTGCACTTTCTAATGGGACTTTCCCTGGTTGACTCTTCTTACTATGAGAACAATGAGCACCAGCTTCATTCACAAGAGAATGGGCTTCCTCCAGTCATAATGATCCCGTACGCTAATAACACAGCGGATTAGAGGGGACAAGAGGTTCCACTCATCAAAGTGTGAGACGCAGGGCTTCTGCCTGGCCTATAATACGTCCTTCTTTGCCACTTTCAAATCAATAATAACGATGTCAGAGATATTCCAAGAGGAGGACTCGGGTTCCGGTAAACTCGTCTTTAGACCTAATGCTAGCTTTCTGTCGAGTCTGTCCAGGGAAATGGTCGGCCATGGACCGGCTGTGCTTCTTCTATACAATAGACCTGCTCCTCTTTCCGAGACCGACCGCCGAAGCATTTTCATTACTTCCCACGGTGTATAACCATACCACATGAAACGATTAGCATCGCCTCATTCGGTATCAATGAAACGAAAAGTTTATGTTCTTCAAGCGCAAAGTGATTCAAAAACAATTTCATTGCGTGGAGCCTGCCTATCTTCCAACTAGCGCTATCTTTGTATGTACGCTTCGGTCCCTTCCCGTCGATCGAGCTTTGAAACAGGCGCATACCCATCACCAGGAAAGCCCCTCCCGGCTCAAGCCACAAGTAATAGTGACTCGCCACCATGAAAGCAGCAACTTACTCTACTCGACTTGGACAACAAAACAACCAATCGCCGTGAAGAAGACTATTTTATATAACCTGTCCTTACTTGAACTCTCAAAACAACTTGACTTGTTGTTGACGAAACCAAAGAAAAGCTCTGTTCTTTCGTCCCTAAAATAGTCTACTTGGGTCTAGGATCTCTGGTCTTTAAGATCGTCTAGAGGAATCGAAAGAAGGCAGTCAATCGAAAGCGCCACTCATAGAAGCCCGACAGTGACAGTGAGCATCCTCCCTTTTCTCCCGATAAGTTAAAGCAGAAGTTGATTCCACAGTAGTTTCCTCCTTGTTGTTGGATTCCCCATTGGTGGATTGGATTACAAAAGAAAGTCCGTTCCTGAAAAAGATCCTTCCGAATCAGAACAAGGACGTTACTGGAAATTACGACTCTCCGGGTGGAACGAGGCTGCTATACTGACTAAAGAGAGGAAATATGCCAATATTTTCAGAACGTAGCCTAGCTAACCTTTTATGGGGCGATATACTCTTGCCAGGAGAATACCCGGGTGGAAATAGAGTAACGACGTTGTTCAACCAATGGAGAGGTTCCGAAGGAGAGGCGCTTGACCGTTAGGAAGAGGGAGTTATAGAGTGAGTAACTAACTTTTGCCCATGAGAATCAAGTGAATACATAAAATATAGGTTATGAAAGAAATGGATCAATTCATGAGTAGCCGGCCTTTATGAAATCAATTTCAAATGAAAAATGAAATAAAGAAGACTGAATGAATCCTCTCCCGAATGGGCGAGCTACTATGTACCTATTTATTAGTTGCCCCAATTCAAACCCCTCATTATTTTACGTGCGTAAAAAAGAATGTCTAAAAAGGTTCCGCCGGGTGTCTGTTGCTTCATTGGCTGTCCCTCCCATTTAGGTTCAATAGCCTTCAAGTTAGTTGCATCGGATGGTCCTTCTTAACCTTACCTTGATCGCGGAATCTGATTGCCTAGATGAATATGGTGAACAGAAAGGGTTGGGCAGGTATAGATTTATTGATCATGTGATTGATGAGCCTTTTGGCATGCCGGAGATGAAGCTGCTCATTTTAAAATGTCCTTTCCGTGGTTCATCCTAAATCCATATGTTTCTAGATCTTAATAGAGGTATCCAATTGGGTTACAAACGGTACATCCAGCCGGGGCACAGGCAAACACAAGTAGACCTCCTAATGATTCTGGTCGGGCAAGCCCAAGCCGGAGCAACGTCAGAGATGTAGAAAAAAGCAAGAAAGGAGAAATTGATCCATTGAAACTGATCCTTTGTATTATGATGTAGTTGTGGGATTCCTTACTATTAAGATAGTTACGGGTTTTTGCCATTAGGGTCGAATACAATCTCAGTAAAAAACAAATACCGATACCTAGGAGGCGCAGCCAGAAGATTCTAATGCAACACGCAAAAATAAGCTACTTAATTCATTTCACTCCCCAGGGCTTCCCACTCTGCTAAAAGCTATGGAACGAAGTCTGCGGCACAGGCCAACTCTCGGCGGTCAGGGGCAAGTGTTCCGTTCAGTCGAGCTAGTAAACCCCCCTGATGGTACCCTCGAGTCTCACTACTGATATTACCTTCTTTCTTTCAGAACCTCTCCTCTTCTTCTGCTAGACCTCATATTCGCACTCACTGGATGATGAACAGCGAAGTTCGTATTGAATTACTCGATCCAAGACATGTTATTATGAGGTTATCATCACAAGAAGATTTCATTCAAGCTTGGACCGGGGAATCTCTCGTCATTAAGGCTTATTATTTCGTCTACTTGGTTTGATCCGCGGTTTGAATCTTCTATTGCACCGCTTTTGCTCTCTCTCCTTCCCCTTCCCCTTTTTCGAAAGAAAAGGAGGATCCGGACAAAATCGATGAAACGGAAGAGATCCGAGTGAATGGAAAGGAAAAAAACCGGATTTCACAAAGAATTCAAATCTGAAATTTGACTAGAACAGAGCATATTTTTATTCTTATTCATTCCAGCACTACAGTTTTTATACATAGGAGTACATCCAATAGGAAGCTTACACATAGACAACTTTCAACCACACAACATTACTACAAAGTTAACTAACTTAATCTTAAGATTAAGTTAACAAAAGACATAGAACTTAATTAAACATAATAATGAACAGTGCTGGAAACTGAGCTAAGCTAAGCACTTGCTAATTTATTCCAGTCTCCTCATCCCCAGTGGGTGGGTCACGGAGGATGGCAACCTCCACAAGGAGCCCCTCCCGTTCTTGGAGCAGCGCCCCCTTCCTGTTTTCGAGAGCGCGAATTTGGTTCTGGAGAAAGAGCATACGATCTCGTATGATAATAGGATCGATAGCAGGCATATGTTCCCAGAACGCACCCAGCGTTTGCTCCCGTTGGAGCTTCTCGTTTTCCACCTGACGTATTTTTTGCTCAATTATCGCAAGTCTGTTAGCGATAGCCATGGCTACTCAAAGCTCTTTCTTGCCTACTTCTAAGTTCCCTTTGCCAAAGAGAGACCGAAAGAAGCTTCTATTTATAGGCGTTGAAGGCCCTTAACCCTTTCTTTTTTTATTAGTAAGATAGATTGTCTTGGTTCCGTAACATGGATCATTTCAAACCCGGCTTTTCATGAATATTGAACCGATTTGAGTGCGCTCAATAATTCTCCCTTGAGTACGAAAGGCCCACCCAAAAGAGCAACTAGTCCCTTCTTTTTCGCGGGTATCGCCACGCAACCCCGACCCCCCCCTCAGGAATAGGAGGCAATAATAGAGCGCCCACGCGAAGCGTATCCTTAATAGCGGGTTGGTTACACCTACAACCCAAATGGAAACCGAGCGTTTTGTGGTTTAAAAATGCCGAATCTCGTCTCAACCATCATTTGTCAGGACTTTTCGGAGTAAGTTCCTTGGCTTGGACAGGACATTTAGTTCATGTCGCTATTCCTGGATCCAGGGGGGAAAACGTTCGATGGAATAATTTCAAAGAATGCTGCTTGATTGAACGAACATTGTAAGAACCTTTCTAACTGACACCCCCTTTTTTGTCTTTTTAACAAGGCCTTAATTTGGCCGGTTTATTTAATGAAAAGAAAAGCGGAGGCCCGCCATCTGCTAGCATTGTGGTTTGGAATCTATTATTTTTCAATGGCCCACCCTTTCTTTGAACCTTGTCAATGATCGAACTTAAAGATATGAACTGAGTGCCATTTGATGAGTAACCGAGAACAAGGGAGAGGGATATGGAAAGGATGAAGTAATGAAAGAGGAAGTCATTGCTAGTAGTAACGACTTGTCACGATCCATTGGTTCATATAGAATCCATGTCCTAGGTGTATCAAAAAACATTCTTTTCGCGACGCGTATATAATAAAATAGAGTGAAAGGGTCCACCCCGAAACCAAGGGGGTTCTAACTAACAGCTGAGTCCTCTCCGAACCGCAGGAGATAGTTGCCCATCATACGGCTCACCAACTTCACTTGCCTCTATGGGAGGCTCGCTCCGGGCGGGTTCGGATCACTTACAATACACGGCTCTACGAGGTTAGGAACGTTTTCAATATGATTCTTTTCCCGTATTTGTTCTATGAGGAATGCGAGTCTGTTTTGTCCACTTTCTCCATCCCCCTCTATCAAAAAAAGGAGGGCGAGCTTGCTTCTTATTCCCGTGTTCGATCTCTTCCATCTCTGCCCCGCTCGTTGTCACCTATGTTGAAGAAAGGGTTGGAACCCTGTAGAGAATGAAGAGGAGCAGTGTAACTGCCCTTCCTCTCAACAGTGCTTCTCGAGGCTCTACTCTCTCCCCTGAATAAGTAAGGCCGGGGGGGATAAGGAATAAGGATTGAAGCCCCCTTAGCTCCGCGGACAGGGGTTAGCTCTGTAAATGTGTAGAGCCAAGTGTAGTGTGGTGTAGTAGTAGGCACTTCTAGGCCCCTTCCCGGCTACTGGATCACTCCAGCGCTGTGGGTACTACGGACCCTCTGCCATCCATTGCAGCAGAGCCGTTTCATGAGCGGGGGGGCTAAGCGCTGTTCTTTGAATCAAACGTTGAATGAAATCGATTCTTTTTTAGATATTTCTATAAAAATAGGATAGATGGATGGATCTATCTTTCTATTCATATATATTACTATATTACTAAAAGAAAAAAGGAATTTTTTTATATAATTAAGTAGCGTAGCAAGAAGCCCCAAATCCTTGATTTGGCCAGGAAAGACTGCACTGCTTTGGGCCCAGGAAGCGAAGGGAATGAGCTCGGCTGCTTCTCCTCCACACTTTTTTTTCTCCGTGCCCGTTCCGCATGCGCTTCGCGTGCCATTGGCGCTTTGCTCTCCTCTTTATTCTTCATTGGACGGTTCGGATGGACTTCGCCGTTCTTTACCAAAAAAAATAGAAAAGGCTGTATCACATCGAGATGTCTATTCGTTTTCCGCCCGCAATGAGATGGGGAATTTGTAACCCCCTATTTATACTGTACTTTTTGGCCCTTCATCTTTCTGAATCGAGGCCCGGCCCGGCTCGCGTCGTTCCAACAACCGGCGGGGAGCACCCCAGTATACGATCGCGCACAGTAACTGGGAGTCCCTATTACACCTAAGGTCAACTTCAATTCACCAAACCAAGGTTCATCTCGTGTAGTGATTGTGGACTCATACAAGGATATTGAGTAGACGGTTGATGTATCAGACTCGACTCTATCTTTCGTAGCATGCATTCCCATCCGTGTCGCAACTGGATTCGATAAGCTACGTGTCCGGTGCACGGAGAACTGCCTTCGGTCCCCCAAACTGACTTACTCGTGGCAACCTTCCGGCCGCCCAACGACCTATAACGCTAGTCACTACTCCCACTGGGGCTAGGAAGTAAGCCCCACAACCCAAAGCGGCGAAGAACAAATAGAATTTGCTACAAAAGCCGGCTAACGGGGGTATTCCTGCATATGAGAACATAGTAATGGCGAAGGTAATAGCCGAAATAGGATTCGTTTTGGCTAAAGCGCCCAAATCCGCTATATATTTGACACGGGTTTGACGTAATGCTAAAACTATGGCGAATGCATCTATCGTCATTAATGCATAAATAAAGATACCAATTAGTAGTGATTGAATTCCTTCTATGGTTCCACATGATAAACCTGTACGAATATAACCTACATGTCCAATTGAACTATGAGCTAGAGGTCTTTTTACTTTCGTTTGGGCCATGGCGGCCAGTGCTCCTAAGATCATAGAAGCAATGCTGCAGAAAAAGAAGATTTGTTGCAATGTAGCTCCATAGGAACCATAAATAGAAACGCGTGAAATATTAGCAGAAATAGAAATTTTAGGCGCAATAGAAAGGAATGCTGTAACCGGGGTGGGTGAACCCTCATAGATATCAGGTGCCCACATATATAGAGTCAAAAGAGATGTGGAGTCCGAAGGGGAGGGGGTTTTCTTCGGGGCTCGAGAGAGGGAATAAATAGATAGGGCCCCGCAAGTTTTAAATTGGTTGCAGGGGAATTCACACGAAAGGGAACGAGGAATTCTCAACGAAAAAAGTGCTCTCTGAACCGAACGTGAAAGTTGTTTTCCATCAGACGGCTGTTCCCGTAACTCCACTCTCGACTTGGATTATATATCCAAAAAGGTCCGCTCTCGGCCATTCCACACGCTGCCTAGCAGAGGTTCTGAAAGAAAGCGGATTCTTTCTTTTCTAGTAGATGCCGAACCTGCTGCCCCATTGACTAAGAAGGGGGCGGGCGCAGCAGCTACATGGACCCCTTCCTTTCTGTTGTTGCCAGCGCTTTCCCGGGCCGAGCCTTTTTTAAAGGGCAGGCAAAGCCCTAAGGCTGCTATCCCAATAGGCCAGCGGGCGGAACGAGGAGAGGGCCCGGCAATCATACTTACCGCGGTCGAAAAAGCGTGTTCCCTTCAGATAGCACCGTAGGCCATCCTCGTTTTCGATGAAAAACAAATAAAATCTCTATCTCCGAAAGCGGTTTCCTTCCCGTCCCTTTAATGGTTGGGGAAAGCATTCCCTTATCTGAACTTGGCGGGCATTCAGCCTTATTAAAATGAAAATAGGGCGGTTTGAACATACATGGGCTCAAACATGATTTGAAGGTCCCCATGCGTTCAATACAAAATCTGGAAACGAAACAAAGTTCGTTCCCTTTCGTCAAGTAGGTAAAGTAGGCATACGAACCACTTTTGCTTTGCCTTAGACTCTATTGGAACAGGGGCGGAATGGAGAAAGGAAAGGGACAAGGGCGGTCTTGCTTGGCGCGAAGGCTGCTGGTTCGGGGGTAGGGTACGGTACTAAAGGTCCTCGGACTTCCAGGCGGTTTTTCTTTTGGGCAGCTGTTCACCGTTGGATCTCGCCAATACAGCCCCCTATAGTTTTAGTTACCGAGATATCTTTTTTTTTCATTGTTCCCAGGGATTTTTTGGGTAATCCGCTCCCATGCTGCAAACAGTCAAATCTGAACTAAACCTTGTTGCTCTTCTTTCTTTCCTCGCGGGCAGGAAGCACACCAGCAGCGTGCGTTGCGTGATTATACTGTGTTTTTTGCACTTGACTGGGTGGACAGTTGACCGGAAGATAACTTCGATTCGCCCGGCCAGCAGGCGGGCGGCGTGCTTATCTTGTGTGACAACACTACAGAGCGAGTGGCTCTTCTAGGCGGGCAGCTGTGTGACAACACTCCAGAGAAAGCGGCGCTTTCGTGTAACATGCTATGGTCTCAACGCCCTTACGAGGTAGTGATGAGTTTCACGCGCTCTAAGCCCGGCCCGCGCGCGGTTAGGAAGATTGGCCGCAATCTGAGCGGTACCACCCACCCTACCCTACCACCTATAGGCGGCCGTCCGTCCTACAGCCGCCCGAAAAGGAACTGCAGTGATCTTGAATAGGAATCCTACAGCGATAGATAGAATCCCCATAAAAATACCACTAGATCGAGCACCAGTGATTTCATATCCGGTCAAAATTTTGGCTAATTGATCGAAGTGGGTAGCTCCAGTAGACCCATAGATCATGGAACAAATAGGGTGGGTAGGCCCAACCACCACACTACACGTATAGACGCGAACCCCCCTCGTTACCGTACGTGCGACTCTCACCGCATACGGCTCGCACAAAGACTCCTAAATCCATCCCAAGCCTTTTCTTCACCTTCGGTGCCTTTGGCGCCTCGATCAAACTTGCGTTCCCGGCCTTCGCCTATCGTATGTATCGACTTGGCTTCGTCCAGAACCAAGGGGGCATTCTGGCGGGCGCGTGCGTGTAGGAAGGCCGACCACTACATAAGCTAAATACGACTACAAGCCAAGCCGGAAGCTACTCGCTTCTATTCTCGTTGGGATTGAATATAGATGGGGAATCTATAGATCGTAGTAGTTCCCCAACCTCTCTAACTAACATACGATACAATTGAACTTCACGGCACGGCCAAAAAAAATAAAGAGCGTCGCTCGGCCTACGCTGGCGAATGCCTCCTTTCTCTTCTCTGAAGTCTACAATGGGAGAGGCAGGATTCGAACCTACGTAGAAAAACTTCAACAGATTTACAGTCTGTCGCTTTTGACCACTCGGCCACTCTCCCCTTCCCGGGCCGAGGCCCCCCTCAATGGGTTCTAAGAAGGCCCTGAATCAATCAAAAAGCTTATTGATTTGGAACTAAATTTATTAGCTTAGCTAGCGTTCCGGGAGAATCTAGTCATTTAGTCAGTTCATAACAATCTCTGTAAAGCAAGGGGCAAAGCTTCGTAGACAGCTTCCCCCCTTCGTCGCTTCTGGCGAAGCTGCGAGTTCATGAGAAAGTGAATGAACGAGCCATGTTCCTAAAAGGGGTGACCATCTTTGTGTTTTCTTCCCCTCCCCTATCCCTTCAAAGCCTATAGGTTGGGCGCTAGCGCTTTACTAATATAATAGTAAGGCTCTTCCGCTGAGCGAAGCTGCGAGCCTACCCTTCTCGAGTCTACTTAAATAGCTTACGCTTACCAAGCTTAGTCTACTAAAATAGGGCTACAGCAAGCAAGCTTCCCCCTTTTCTTTGTTGTGGGTCGCGCCTCACCGCAGGCACTGAATGAAATAAGTGGGGATCTTCCTTCCCCCTTCTTAATTACCAAGAACTTCGTTGCGCGAAGAAGAATTCAACCATCCTACCACTCTGAGCCTAAAGAGAAGAGAGTTCGGTCTACAAGAAGCTGGCAGAGCTTTAGCCATTGGACTACATATATCCATCCTATCTCTAAACAGTCACCTTTTTTTTGTTCGTTCTTCGGTGGTCCTTCCGGCTAATGAAGAGACTACTCCAGTCTTCCCATTCATTCCCAGTGGATCCTTCTTCTCCCTAAGAATTGAACGAACCAAGTTCACCCATAAAAAAGTTAGGAATAAAAACCAACAATAAACTTCCCACTTTTGATGTCCCGCGATTCCGCGAGTTTAGAAACTAAGGAGGGTCGCTAGGTCATAAAAGCGATAACTAGAAATTCTCCCCAAGTAGGATTTGAACCTACGACCAGTCAGTTAACAGCCGACCGCTCTACCACTGAGCTACTGAGGAACAACGGATTTAAGGAAGCCGACTCTCGTTCCACCCGGGTTCGTCACGGAGAAAAGGTTACGATAGCCCCCGGCCGGAGAGCCTCCAGGACAAGGGGGCGGCGGTCAACCATCCACTCTCGAGATTCATATTGATCAATCGATCTCCGCGTCCTGCCAGTTCGCTAAGTAGACTCACTCTACCGAGGGGCAACAAAGGCTGGAACTATTCCTGCCGGACCTACTTCTCATCCTAGGAGTTAGCAGGTATGATAGAGTCCCCTCTCTGTCTGTCTCTCCGACTTTCTACAACTAAGTAGCACTTCTGCTATTCAATCATAGAATCGATTCCTGAAAAAGTCCTTTATTATTAGTAAGCTAGCGCGCCCCCTTCTTTCTCAAAGTCAAGTTTCTCGCTTTCTTTCAGAACCTACCTTTATTTATGGAATATTTGAAGAAGCATAGGTTTGGAACCCTATACAAGGGGCTTTTCCCCAACCTATACAAGGTGCTGGTCTCGATCTCGCTTTCTTTCAGAACCTCTCGATGATTGTTGATTCAACATTTATTTTGTGCGGCCCTCCATCCGTAATTCGCTATCGGAATTTTTTCCGCCGCGAATCTCATGCCATGCTTCTTGTTTCTCCCGAGGGCATGGTATGGCTTTGTTCTTGGTGTTGTTTAATAGATGTCGAGTCCCTCTTTTCCCCGTCCGAGAATCTCCATCTGCTCTAAGTGGGCGAGCTATAATCCTGGTTGGTTGTTCATAAAACTTTTTTTCTTTACCCTTTGCATCTTCATCTTTTCGAAAGCCCAGACCCATTCTTCTGGATCTTCATTAGTCCTATTTCAGGTGCAAAGCCTCTTCAATAAAGACCTCTTTCTCTCTTTCTTTTCTTTCTCCCCCATTTCCTATTTTGTTGATTGAAAGAGGATAAGCGCTATCCATTGAGTAAAGGAGCGATTCGGGCGGTTGGTGGCCCCCTCGAGAGCTGCGGGTCCTTGCCGCTGCATGAGTGGTAGCTCACGCTCAAAACTCCTCCGACACGAGTCCGAGTCGTTTCGGTGCGGTCGCTTCGCTTGCGCGATTTGCACTTCTGATTGGTTCCATCCATCCCCGACCCTCGAGTATGAAGGGGTCAGTCAGTCAAGGGGTTCGGGTTCTCGGTCGCTTCCCGTTCGCCTGCCTGCCCCCCATAGTCCATTAGTGGGTAGGGTGGTAAACTTAGAGGGCGCCCGCCTCCTCTTCAGACGTGTCCTCGACAACCTGACGGCTGTTCGGTCTCCGCTTTTTGGGGCAGGAGTGCTTGGTCGCTGGGGTTTGCTTTTCCTCAACCAATTCGGTTGTGTCAGCCCGGTCTAACATTTTGTTATGAGCCGGCTAGACAAAGATGGATTGAAGGTAAGATAGATTTGAGTTCAAGTGGCACAGGACCTTCGATCGACCATAGGGCGTATTCTACCCTTAACCTAATTCATTCTATTGAAGCGTAACGTAAAAAGCTCCTTCTCATGTTGCATTTCTTTGGTTTGGAAGTTCCAGAATGTTGTCTGTGGATTTCTAACAAAGGAAAGCCCCCTTATGCCATTTGATTAATTAAAGTTCCGTGCTGTTCGCCACTCCCAGAGGCCAAGGACGGGGTCGAACCGTCATTCCAGGATTTGCAGTCCGATACATTTCCATTATGTTACCTAGCCAAACCCGCCACCTCATGTGCCAAAGTAAAACGGTTGTTCCTCCTTCCCCGCCCCCTCTTTTTCTACATATGCGGTGGCGGGTTACCAGAGAAGAGGGGACAACTTCTTTCTCCATTTTCCTTTTTTTTCTGATTGAAAGTCGCGTACAGAGGCCAGATAGAAGTTTCCTCCAGCAAAGAACAGATAGAAGCTCTTGTAAGCAACCATGCATCGAATTTTGCTTAGTCTTACTAAAAGTAAATAAGCAACGGCCAGCAGCTTTCTTTATCTCGCTTGCCGTTAGTCCGTCTAGCGCCTTTCGGTTGCCCAGGTTATATTTTATAGTCTCGAAGGCAGTCAACGTGTCAGCCATTCTTCTCCCATTAGACTTGTAAATCCTTTGTGCTCTTTTTCCTTCTCTCTTCCACCTGGGCGGAGAATACCACTCTATCAATAACAAGAAGAAAGTCGCAATTAAGTTTCAAATGGTTTGAGCTTGGCTATCTATCGATAGGCGAGAACAGACTGCTACTGGCTGCTTCGCCTATCTGGCCGGCTTGGAGACATCAGAGGAAGACCATCATCTCTATCCGGGTACAATCATAGCCTCATTCACCTTGGGGATAACCATTAGCATTGAGGTCAATCACCACACCACCTCTATCATACATACGACATTACATGACGCGAGAGTGCATGGTCAACACACACCTAAAGCGCCTACGTTCCGCTTGCAGCCAATACAACCACAACCTAACTTGCACGAGATTCAACAACCGGGTAGTCCCGAGGGTTAATAATGGAATGGTAAAGATTACATTACTCGAAAGTATCCCACGGTGAAAGGAGATCATTTCAACATAATCAAATCCATATCCATTAAGGTTAATCAAGTTAATATTCGTCATAATTCTGAAGAAACACAGGGTTATCCAATGATCGGAAGACTTTCCCCTAAGCAGCAAAGCGGTGAGGTTAACCGTCGTATCTATTCTATAGGTCATGAATGTCCTTCTTATTGAAATGATTCCTAGGAGAGGGAGTTTACTTTCTTACTTGTTAGAGTAAGGGAGTTTCACTTTCCCTACGGTGAGCAACCTCGCCCCGATAAAGTCTTTGATTACATCAGGGGATAAAATCAAAAATCCAATTACTAAAAAGAAAGGGCATCCTTTTCGTGTGGGAAAGACGTTAGCTCGCCTCAGATGCTTCAATCTTTAGCGCGCTTGGAGTCTTGCCAAGATAAAAGTACATCGGGAAACCCTTATTCTCTTTGAATGGAAGCCCCATCTTATCAATCAATCAAGCATTTGGCGACTCAAAGCAAGAACCTTGTTTAGGCTTTTGCTTCTTCTTCTCCCAGAAAGATTCTATAGAAAAGTAGGAATCGGATGATGACTATGCTTCGGGTGGCTTAGTTGCTCATCTTGTTACAACACAACGAGCGAAAAAAGGAAGGGCATGTCATTAGGGAGGTGCTTAAACAGTGAATTACAACCACGCCCAAAAAGTAGAATACTCTTATTTTCCCCCTCGTCAGTGAGCCCGCATCGTATAGATGGAGTACATCCCCCGTCTTCTAATTCCACAAGGGTGGACGTACAATGCGTTCCTTTTCGTTCGTTCCTCGGGTCGGGGAGGAATTAAATAATTAGTCATTTTTAATCCTTTTTCTGAATAAGTTTGCTATGGTCCGGAGAGCAAAAGCCAAAAGGATACTCTCTTTAGTCCCTATTTGGTTAAGGGTGTGATACCACCACCTCTTTACCTTTTACTTTACTATTTTACTATATGAAAGTTAGCCCAACATAGGCTATGTATATGAAAGCTGGACTACGTGAATTTTTATACTTTTGAGATACGTAAGTCTCTGCAACGCCCCCGGCCCTTCTTTCTTCTCCACCGAAACCGGTAACATCTAGAGAGTTAGCTCGGGACAAAGAGTGATTGATGGCGATCCTTGATCACAAAGAAGCCGCAGGAAGTCTTTGTCAATGAAAGGAAATCCCTTATCTTCTTTGATTTGAGTTGGTGATCTCTACCCCGGATGTAGCCCTTTCGTGGTGAACCGGGTTAACAAAGTCACGATCGAACAATGGTAGTTCACTGGGTTGGGGGGGATACAGGTTCAAATTCAGAACCAGATGAACTCTCCTAAACCCACCTGGGTATTCTCTTCTAGGTCTGAGTGTACCGATGAACGAAAAGCGGAGCTTTGAAGAGATTCAAATTATACTTTTCCCCCACTTATCCTAAAGGTACCAAACCGTGCATCTTTTTTTGTTGTTTTTATTTTGGCTAAGAAGCCTGTAGGTTGAATGTTCACACCTGATCCACCGTCTGCACTCCCGGAAATGGAAACTGGAAAACGGGAATTGTAACCTCCCGGTCTGCTGTAGTCAGCCTCAGGGTGTGCCTGACTGGCGAGTCCGCCGTCTCCACGGCTTCCCGGCTGCTCCTCAAGCCTTCGAGTGCCGATCTTCGCTTGGGCCGTCTCGCGAAGATCTTCGATCCGCATCTACTCTCTCTTAGAGGATGAACCACGCCTTCGCTATCGCAAGAATATAGCGATCGAAGAGAGCTATCGCTCAGCCGCTTCGCGTATTACTTACGAAAGCCGTATTGCCCGAAGGGGGCATGCTGCAAGAGCGTAGGTGAGTGGTAAGCGTAGGAGGCGTGCCCGAAGGGCAGCGGCAGCGGTGTGGTTCCAGGTGCCGTCGCTAGATTGAGATCCGCAGGGGGGCGAGGACTTCGACTGTCTTGTATCGGGTGAAGAGAAGGGGGTGGTAGGCTTAGTAGGGCTCGAACCTACAATATAACCGTTATGAGCGGTACGTTTCAACCAATTAAACTATAAGCCCCTACGGATCTATACATGCAATTCGCTCACTTCGGGAAGAGCGGACGGAAATAAAGAGGAGGCCTTTGCTCTATCTGCTTCTTCCTCTTCCCAGGAATGAACAATTGGATAAAAAAAAACTATTTTATTAGTTTATAGATTTTATAGATATAATTATATATCTATTATCAATTATAATAATAATTAATTAAGCAAGCGGCCCCTTCGCGACTCAAACTGCCGGTACGCTTTCCGGCTCGCAACGACTCAAACGGGCGGGGGCTCCTTATTTGCTTGCAATGCCTGCGGTTAGCCTTTAGTTAGAAGTAGAAGTAGAGGGCACCCTTTGCCCCACACTTCAGAAACAGTAAAAAAGTATGGATTAAGTAAGAAAAAGTACATAACATAAGGAGTGAGAAAGAAAAACTTGGTTACGGGAACCGAACATTAGGCCGACTACTTACTTTAGTATAGCTACATCTAAAAAAGTGTATTCCGACCCCTATCAATGTTGCCAATTCTCAGAATACTAATAATGTACCCTCGGGCATACAATTGCCCAACTACTTTCTTCCTCCGACTTCTTTAGCCACTTCCGCATCTGTCGTATTCGGGATCGGGAGAGCTTGCTTCGTGGCGGAGCATTTAGCAATGCCAGCAGCCTGGTGAGGGCTGGCTGTCTGGGGGCAGGTTAAGGCGGGGCCTGCTGGGCTTGGTTCTCATGAGATTGGGTGAGGGAATCGGAAAGGGGCTCATAAACCGGACGGGCGGGCTTTTGGGCACACGGAAAAGGGGAAGTGGACGGAGGAGGGTGCTTCTCAGGGGTCGCTATAGTGGCTAGGGCGAGTCTTCCTACACGGCTTGACGCCCGGCTCTAGACGAAGCCGCGGGGGTTACCACCACATCCTCTCCCGATAGACTCGAAGCTCTTCATAGGGGCAGACAATCTTCTCTCAAAAAGAGACAGACCAAAGGAAGGTATTCGGTTCAAAAAACATACGGCAGTCAGAACAGCTTCAGCCCCAAATAAACTAGGGACAGAAGCTGGGAGCAAGAGAGAGCGAGCTGTCTCCAATATATGGCGATGCTTCCGCTCGGTAACTCCATTCTGCTGAGGAGTGTGGGGGCAGGATCGTTGGGAAAGCGCTTTGTAAGTGAAGTGAGTTGAAGCAAGCAGAGTTCGGAAGGCAGCGGAGATATATTCACCCCGAACAGAAACCTTTTTATTTTTATTTTTTCATTGTTCTGTCAAAAATAACATATACGGATGATCCTCCTTTCGATAACAGAGGGGCAGGATGGACTTCGGACACAAGATCAAAAGGAGAAGTAGAAAGAGCTTATTTTAAAAAGGAAGGGCCCCGCAACCATATAAGTAGAAATCTCAATGTTAGGTACAGACCCGTAGAAATGAAATATCTAAGCCTTGGGCTGCAGACATGTCCTAATCTACGATGCCACAACAAAAAGGGGGAGGGAACAACACCAAACACAGCAGAAAAGGCAAAAGACTGAGGTAAACGAAGTTTATCCAAAAAAGAGAGCTTGACAACTCTACGGTCCTTCCCAATCCCCTTAAGGGCCTATCGCATGATCCTGTTCAAGACCGGAGGTAGGAGAGAAGTGAATATAAGCATTTTTTTTTCAAGCCGGAAAGAAGATTCACTGAGAGAGCGCGAAGATGAAAAAGAGCAGAACATATCCGATGATAACGAGAGAGAGTACCAAGACTGGCTAGAGGGAATTGTTCGGAGTTTGCAGTTTAAACAATAAGGAACTTAGATGGAGAACAAAGAGAAGAAAGAAGTGAAGAATGACCCGTCATATTATATTCTTCGATGCACCCGAAGAAAGTAAGCATCCCCCTATGTTGTAAGCGTAAAGGGGATCAAATACCTGTAACAGAGGAGAAAGAGATATGACAAGACAGATTCAACCTCTGAATCTGCTTCCGCTGTCGTGGGGTAAAACTGTCTATGTCGGGCGTGGGAGTGCTCCTAAGATCATAGAAGTAATGCTGCGGAGGCCCTATGGAGTAAGGGGATTGGAAAGTCTCCGATTCAGTAGGTGTCCCCGGGGGAGCAGCAAGATGAGCTGTGTCTGACTGTCGACGAGAGTTTGCATTCTGCCGCTTGCGAGAGTCTTCAATCATGTAACCCGGCTTCTTGCAATAGTGGCGATCTTGGACATGTCTCGTTGGCCTGATGCACCAGCGGCGCTTCCAGAAGGTGGAGAATCGTCCTGAGAATCAAGATTACCTATGTAATCCCTAAAATATCTTTTGAAGTTGCAAAAGAGGTGACGGTGTATATGGGGCTCAAAAGAAGTACACAAGTAATCCCATTTGAAGCTAAGCACTTTTCATCTTTTGTAGGAAAATCCCCTTCTATAGTCTTGGGAAATTGAAGCGACCCATCCGCATAAGCACAAGATTCTTTTTTCCCGAGCAAATCATTCTTCATCGCATAAGCCCATGACAAGTCATTTCCGGATGCTTCTTTCGGAAAAGCACGGGAAAAGCCGAATGTACTAAGACCCGAAAGATCATCCAAGTACTGAAAATCGAGACTCAAAACTCGTCAAGAAGGCTTAACTCAAGCAATCACTCAAGAGAAGAAAGGCTTTTTTTTCGCTTGCCGGATTCGTAAAATAAGAAAGAAGAAGAAGCCAGGTCTTCTTTTTCGGGAAAAAAGGGCTTCGAAATAAAAGGAAGATTGTGGGATCAAAGTGGACGTTCCCGATTTCCATGGCCGATTGCATCCCGAGGACTTTCTTGATTGGCTAAGTAGCGTGGAGAAGTTCTTTGATTGGAAAGAACTATCCGAGGTATGCGAAGGTGAAATTCCTGAGCACGGGTCATGCCTCAATTTGGTGGGATCAAGTCCAAGCAAGGCGTGAGCGGAAAGGCAACGGGAAGTACATGAGACAATATGCGATCGGGAGAAATTTCTACCCTCCGATTTAGACCCAAAGCTTGTTCCAAGGGTTCCACTTCGGTTTAAAGGATAGGGGGGAGAGAAGCGTACAAGAAAGCCCCTACTCCTAACAAGTTGCGGAATTCGACCTATTGTTTATTCGCAAAGGCTTGAACGAATCCGACGAAGAATCCCTTGCTTGATAGG